GAATAAAACTTTGTTCAAATATAAATTCGAAGGTTCATTATTATGGGGTATCGGTTTTATTTACCTTAGTGCTTTGGTGTAGTTTATGCTCTTCTATAATTCAATAGAATCGAACTATTGAAACTATAAACTTCAACCCTCTAGTTATTGATAGAACTATAAAAGATTTATCATTTATATTATTTCCTAAAAGTGAAAAAATGTATTTTACCAATGAACAAAAAATAAGACCCCTTTTTATTACTCAAAACTTGCACATTAATTCGGACAAAAAATTCCAGGCTTTTGTCGGTTGGGTTGAAAGAGACATATATATATGGGAAATTTATATATTTTAATAGATTAATTCAGATAAATAAGAAGTCAGAAAGTTACACAAAAAATTTTCAAAATAAATGAATAAATTAATTTCAACGATGTATTAATTTTAACTAAAGATCTCTTTTTTACCCTTCTTCAATATATATAGTATAGAAAAACGTCGATTATAGTAATTGTGACAAATAGGTTGATGGGGAAAAAAGACTCCCCCATCTCCAAAACAAGAAAATATACTAACAAATATACTAACAAAGGCTCAAGTTTTGTATCTTGTCTTTATTCTTTTTTCAAAAGCTTTTTATAATTTACTAACCCCTAAACCGAAGAATTATTATTATAGATATCCTAATCCTAATATCCTAATAGCGAAGCGAGTTCTAGTTCATATTGATTAGCCACAAACACATAGGTTTGTTGATTTCCTATTAAGAATGAAATGGGCCTATATTTTATATTCGGATTATTCCACTGTTTTATTTTATGACTTTTTTTGTCGCACAAAAAAACTTTTTGAGTTTCCGGTAGAAAGAGATTTACCTAATGACAACGCTTTTAAGGCTGCCCAATATCCCTTCCCCTTCCAAATATTTTTACGAATACGCTTTTTTGATATAGAAGTACGTTTTTTTGGAACTGCCATTTAAAAATTAAGAGGTTACTCGTTGTTATAGTTGGATGTGAAAGACATCTATTGGTCAAAACGAATATATTCATTATCTAGAGAAAACAAAAAAAAATATATATATAGATATAGAAAAAATATGCGAAAATCGTACAAAATCTTACTATAAAAATATAATTTAATTTTTTCTACATAAAATAGACCGAAGGATTTAAGAACCCTTTAAGAACCCATTGTCTAATGAAAAGCCTAATGAAAACTTTAAATTTTTCTATTAATCTATTAATTGGTCAAACTTGAGTAAAGAATACTTCGAAATTACATTTTAAAATTCGAATCAAACTAGTAATTAAAGTAATGAATCTGTTCAAAGATACACGTTTTGTTAAAAAAAATCTTCGTTATTTTTTTATTAAATTTTATTTTACCCCCTTTTGATAATTACCCCCCCTTTTGATAAATAGAAAAATAAATCTTATAAAAAATAGAAAATGTTAGATATTATAGCGCTTCCTATAAATGTTTTTTTATTGAAACGGAAAGTAATCAATCAGTTTCATACTGAAACTAGTTAATGATTTGGAACAAACTGACTAAAAAGCGAGATTCGTACAAAAATTGTACCTTATTTAATCCTATGATTCATATCGATTCATATCAGATTTATTTTTAATGTAATTTTTTATCATTACTTTATGAATATAAAGTGATTTAATAATAATGAAATTTTGTATTTTCGTTATTTTTAAGAAAAATCTTAGTTAATAACTAAATTCTCTTTTTATGAACAAGTAGGTCATATCATTTGCCCAATTGTAACTTCTTTATTTTAATATTTAAAGTATTTTGGAAAGACCCAGATAATATATAAAATTCAAAAAATATCTTTAAGTTAGTACATCTCTTGATTTTTTTATTGACCCCTTTTGTTTTGAAATTGAAAGGGGGTAGGATCCGGTAAATCGGAAACAATCAATTAAGAATAAAAAACTTTTTTATGGAACAGACATATCAATATTCGTGGATAATACCTTTCCTTCCACTTCCAGTTCCTATGTTAATAGGAGCGGGACTTCTTCTTTTTCCGTCGGCAACAAAAAGTCTTCGCCGTATGTGGGCTTTTCAAAGTGTTTTTTTGTTAAGTATAGTCATGATTTTTTCGATCAATCTGTTTATTCAGCAAATAAATGGCAGTTCTATCTATCAATATGTATGGTCTTGGATCATTAATAATGATTTTTCTTTAGAATTCGGTTACTTGATCGACCCGCTTACTTCTATTATGTCAATATTAATCACTACTATTGGAATTATGGTTCTTATTTATAGTGATAATTATATGTCGTATGATCAAGGATATTTGAGATTTTTTGCTTATATGAGTTTTTTCAGTACTTCTATGTTAGGATTAGTTACTAGTTCTAATTTGATACAAATTTATATTTTTTGGGAATTGGTAGGAATGTGTTCATATCTATTAATAGGGTTTTGGTTCACACGGCCTGTTGCTGCAAATGCTTGCCAAAAGGCATTTGTAACTAATCGTGTTGGGGATTTTGGTTTATTATTAGGAATTTTAGGTTTTTATTGGATAACAGGGAGTTTCGAATTTCGAGATTTATTCAAAATATTCAATAACTTGATTTCTAATAATCATAATGAAGTCAATTTTTTATTTGTTACTTTATGTGCCGTTCTATTATTTGCCGGTGCGGTTGCTAAATCTGCACAATTTCCCCTTCATGTATGGTTACCGGATGCCATGGAGGGGCCTACTCCTATTTCGGCTCTTATACATGCTGCTACTATGGTAGCTGCGGGCATTTTTCTTGTAGCTCGGCTTATTCCTCTTTTCATAGTCATCCCTCACATAATGAATTTCATCTCTTTGGTAGGAGTAATAACAATATTATTCGGGGCTACTTTTGCCCTTGCTCAAAAAGACATTAAGAGGGGTTTAGCCTATTCCACAATGTCTCAATTGGGTTATATGATGTTAGCTCTAGGTATGGGGTCTTATCGAAGTGCTTTATTTCATTTGATTACTCATGCTTATTCGAAAGCATTATTATTTTTAGGATCAGGATCCGTTATTCATTCAATGGAAACTCTTGTTGGATATTCTCCAAATAAAAGTCAGAATATGGTTTATATGGGGGGTTTAACAAAACATATCCCAATTACCAAAACTGCTTTTTTATTAGGTACACTTTCTCTTTGTGGTATTCCGCCTCTTGCTTGTTTTTGGTCCAAAGATGAAATTCTTAATGATACTTGGTTGTATTCACCAATTTTCGCAATAATAGCTTGGTTTACAGCGGGATTAACCGCATTTTATATGTTTCGAATCTATTTACTTACTTTTGAAGGACATTTAAACGTTCATTTTCAAAATTATAGTGGTAAAAAGAATACTCCCTTCTATTCAATATCTCTATGGGGTAAAGAAGATTCAAAAAGAATTAACAAAAATTTTCGTTTATTAACGTTATTAACAATGAAAAATCATGATATTTTTTCTTTTTTTTCAAAAAAAACGTATCTAATTGATCAGAATGCAAGAAACATCACACAACCTTTTATTACTATTACCCGTTTTGGAAATAAGAAGTTTTTTTCGTATCCTTATGAATCGGATAATACTATGTTATTTCCTATACTAGTATTGGTTCTATTTACGTTGTTCGTTGGATCCCTAGGAATTCCTTTCAACCAAGGAGGATTGTATTTGGACATATTATCAAAATGGTTAACTCCTTCTATAAACCTTTTACATCAAAATTTTAATAATTCAATAGATTGGTATGAATTTTTGAAAGATGCTATTTTTTCAGTTAGTATAGCTCTTTTTGGAATATTTATAGCCTTTTTTTTATATAAACCTGTTTATTCATCTTTGCAAAATTGGGACTTAATTAACTCTTTTGTTAAAACAGGTCCTAAAAGAATTTTTTTGGACAAAATAATAAATGGTATATATGATTGGTCATATAATCGTGGTTACATAGATGCTTTTTATGCAAGATTCTTTATTGGGGGAATAAGAGGATTGGCCAAGTTAACTTCTTTTTTTGATAGACGAGTAATTGATGGAATTACTAATGGAGTTGGTGTTTTGAGTTTCTTTGTAGGCGAAGGTATCAAATCTGTAGGTAGTGGGCGCATCTCTTCTTATCTTTTCTTGTATTTCTTTTTTGTAGCAATCTTTTTATTAATTTACTACTTTTTTTATTTATATCTATAGTTTTTTTATATATCTAGTTTATTTATATTATTTATGTCTATAGATATAGACAGGAATAGATATAGACAGGAATTCCAATTCGGTAATAAGTTTGTATGACCATCTAGGGACTTTTTTACTGATTTCTTTTATTACAAATTTTTTTTTTGTTTTTTGACCATTAGGGCTAGTTAGAATTGTATTCAATAAAAATTTGTAAAATTTGGCTCTTTTTTCTGAACCAATCCTTCCTTGTTCTTTTTCTGAAAATAAAGAGAGGCCCTTCCAATTTAAACTCGATTCCGATTCTCTATCAAATTTACTGATTAAAGTAAATAAATGACGATTTTCCGTTGAAAAAGTTTTTTTATCAAATCGGTCTATTTTCTGTTCAACCTCTTGGTAATCAGTATCAGGAAGAAGGAGACTATGAATCTTATTAATTTCCATTGTCTCTATTAAATTTTCTAACGAAATTTTATTTATGATTGAAGGTGAAATTTTTTTTTTGATTGTTCCCCGATATAACCCATTCAAAATGGGATCATACATTTTAGGCAAGTAATATTTTCTAGTCTTATCATTACACAATCTAGTACTTTTTTCGAGTATATCTAGAGAAAAAAATCCCGTATCTAGAGCCTCAATTCTATTTAAAAACTCGTTGTTTAAGTTGTTATTTTTGTGTTGGTTAGTATAAACCCAATTATTGTACAGTTCATCCGAAGGGAGTTTTTCTAGTGTGGGCAGGGACATCCTTCTTTGTATCATTTCTCCAAAAGTTGACAAGCTAGGCGGATACGTAAAAGAGATTCTTTCTTTTCCATCACTTCG